TACAAGTGGAACAAGAAGAACAGCTTCAACAAGAAGGAGCAGAAAATGAGGAAGATGAAGAGAATCCAGAGTTCAATGCAGACGACTTGGTGGATTCTGACGTAGATACCTCCCTTGCTATGGTGGTTCGGCTCTCGCTGCCCCAAAGATTGAGAAGTAAGATTGGAAGAGAACAACCATCTTTCAAACACTTGTCACCTGCGGCAAAGAATTACGGAAGCTGGTCATTGATGGTGGGAGTTGCATGAATGTGGTTTCAGCCTCTACAGTTGAGATATAGAAGCTTCCTACCGAGCCACATCCACAACCATATCATGTCGCATGGATCAACAAAACTACCATACCGGTAACTCAATGCTGTTTAGTTTCTATTTTCTGGTCATTATAAAGATTATATTTGGTGTGATGTTGTTCCCATGAATGTTACACACATATTATGGGGTCGGCCTTAGCTCTATGATCGTGATGTGTATCATTGTGGTAGAGAGAATACTTCCCATTTTATGTGCAAGGCTAAGGATGTTACTCTCTACCCAAAGAGTACTGAAGAAAATGAATAAATCTAGTGTTTCCGTGAGCAGTAAGCAGCAGATCTCCCCTTCTTTTTGGAAAGCTGGTGGCCGCGTGTGAATTCTTTCAAGACAAGGGGCGGCCTGATTCGACATTGTTGTTTACTCTGATCCGGTCGAGGTGGTTTTCGTTTACCAGCGCGTAGGTGGTCTAAGTTCCTATGACCGAGTCTTTCTAGCCCCTGTGAACATAAGTTGTTTAATAGTTGGCATGTTGAATCATATCATATAAATAATGGGCTGGTTTAGATCGATCCTAACCTGATGATGATTCAATTACTCGCCTCCCACTTGCCTTGATATTGATACAATCTTTCTCTCTATTACGCTATTTCTCGGTTAATAACATGGTAATTGCCCCTGCCAGTACCGGAAGTGATAATAAAGGTGGGAATGCTGTCACTAGAACGGACCACACAAATAGGGGTTATCTATGCATAGTCATTCCAGGTCCACGCATGTTGGAGATAGTTGTTATAAAATTGATAGAACCTAAAATGGATGAAACACCAGATAGATGAGGACTAGAAATTGCTGAATCAACTGCTCCTCCAGAATGGCTGGTAATACCACTTAAGGGCGGATAGACCGTCCACCCAGTGCCGCTACCCACTTCTACTAAGGCTGGGCTTAATAGGAGCACGAGACTTGGTGGCAACAACCAGAATGAAATATTATTTAATCGTGGAAATGCCATGTCAGGCGCACCTATCAGAATCGGAACAGACCAATTACCAGATCCACCTATCATCGCCGGCATAACCATAAAAAAGATCATTAAAAAAGCGTGAGCCGTTATTAAAACATTATAAAGTTGATGATTCCCACCAAGAATTTGATCGCCGGGTCGTGCTAATTCCATACGAATCAGTACTGAGAAGCATGTGCCCATCACTCCAGCAATGGCACCAAAGATGAAATGAAATATAGAGTCCCTATATCTTTGTGGTTAGTGGAGAACAGCCATCGGACCGGATTTGTCGTAAAATTGAGATTCTTTTGTTTCCTTCCTTATCAGAGAAGGGTCCCTCTTAGGGAGCTGGGGCTTCTTTTTTGAAAAAAGGGGGGCTAATACACAGGGAAGAGGCTTACTAGAAAAAAAAGACTAACTAACTACATAGCTACTTACATAACATAAGAGAATTTCATAAAGTCACTCTCTCCAACCTTTTATATATCCGGCTTTATAAAGTAAATATGAGATTTGCGTTGGTTTTTCCAACGAAACTAAGCACTTTTTTTATTTATCATTCGGAAGAGCTCTTTTTGTGGTCTCACTTTACCACCATCTGAAATGCGCGATACTTCGATTGGTGGAAGCCAGTCTATGAAGATTCCCCCTTTTCTTACGTGCAATTCCCCTCTTTCGGTAAGCATCCAGTATCTCATCAAATGAACATTGCTCTAAGCTTGTCCTGTAGATTATACGTCGTTTGAAAGCTGCTTCAAGGGTCCAACGAATAGCTAAGGTTTGTTGACGATCCCTGGCTACAATCCCAGGGACATCATAAATAGTACCTGCTCTTCCTACTCTTTCCACTTCGCATATGGGCTTTATATTCTCTAGGGCGTCAACCATAAGTTTGATTACATCGCGTTCAGTTCGAGCGGGGCGATGAAAAGTTTGATAAACAATAGCACGAACTCTTGTTTTTTTACCTTCTTTCATGCGAAAGTTGACCAACTTCTTGATCAATTGTTTTTGCTCACCATCCAAGTCCCCCATATAGCTTAGAATTTCCGAGCAATTGGAAGCCGCTTTCGATGACGAGGCCGAAGAATTTATATTACGCGATCGTTACTGTCCATCTTTATCAGCCAACTCCCCAGTTTCCAACAGTGACTGTCTCTGATCCCTCTATTTCTTCTGAGCAGCAATAGAAGTATAAAGTAAATTGCCCAATGTTTCCAAATTAGTCCAACTTCGTACC